CGAGATTTCCATGGAGTTAAACCACGGCTCCTTTGGCTTAGCAGGCCTGGGAGATTCACATAAGTCTCGGACCCTAGGACGATAAGTGGTCGTCTCCTCTAATGCCACAGGTTAGTGTTCTTTGTAAACTACTAAGGTCATACTGTGCAGGATTCTGGGGCTAAGATTATTGGGATAAGTGGGGTAAGGTGTAGTACTATCATGAGGTGTTCCCGCGGGGTGATGTTATTAAATGATATTTTTGGGGTGGGTTTTGCTTGGGTGTTGGCTCTTTGGAATATTGAGAGGGAGTAGATGGCCCCGAAGACTGTCGCTAGTCCTAGGATTGGGGTTAGTCATATGGATCATCCTAGAATTCCTGAAATTATTAAGATCTCTCCTATTAGGTTTGGAAGAGGAGGTAGTCCTAGTTTTGCAGCGCAGGCTAGAAGTCATCATATTGGAAGTAGGGTGGTTATGGTCTTGAATCCTCGGGTGATAAACATTTTTCGAGTGTGGGTTCGTTCATATAGAATGTTGGCTAGACCGAATAGGGCTGAGGATACTAGTCCGTGGGCTATCATTAAGATTAGGGCTCCTCTTATGGCTCATTGTGTTCCTAGGATGGCTCCTGCTGCTACTAATCTCATGTGACCTACTGAGGAGTAGGCTATTAAGGCCTTTAGGTCTGTTTGTCGGAGGCATATTACTCTGGTGATTAGGGAGCCTCAGCAGCAGAATACTAGTAGAGTTCTCTTTGGTATTAGGATTGAGGGGAAAAACTGAGACATGCGGATTAGGCCATAACCGCCTAACTTGAGTAGGATAGCTGCTAGGATCATTGATCCTGCTACTGGGGCTTCTACGTGGGCCTTCGGGAGTCATAGGTGAAAGCCGTAGATAGGCATCTTTATCAGAAAGGCGATTATGGTTATTAATCATCAGGCTTTCATGGAAAATATGGTTTCTGTGCTGAGTTCTGGAATTGAGGATAGGGGAAACATTAAGGACCTTTGTTCTGATCTTAGTACTAGTATTGATACTAGAAGTGGGAGGGACCCAAATAAGGTGTAGAATAGAAAATAAATTCCAGCTTGCATTCGTTCTATTTTGGCCCCTCACCGGGTTATCAAGATTAGGGTTGGTATTAAGGTGGCCTCGAAGCATATAAAGAACGATAGGACGTTTAGGGAGGAGAAGGTTAGTATTAGGAAAAATATGATTATGGAGGTTAGGAGGAGGAAGCTTTTTTGAATGTTACTGGATTTTTCCTTTACTTTGTTTTGGGCTAGTAGGCAGAGTGGGGCTAATCAACATCTCAGTACTATTAGGGGTCTTGAGAGGGGGTCTGAGGCTAGGGAGGTTCTTAGTGATGATCATGTTTCTGTTTGTCCTTTAAAGAGGGTTATTGAGGTGAGGGTTGCTGCTGATAGGGAGACAAATGTTAGGGATCACTTTCATCGTGGTTTGTGAATGGATGCTATTGCTATTATGGAGAGGGTTAGAAGTGTTAACATTTATTATTCAGCCCATTCTAGGCCTCCTTGCTCTCACTCATAGGCTAGGCCGCCAGCTAGAATTATTATGAATACTGTGGAGAATAGAACGAGTGGTGTGATCGGTGATCTTGCTGATGGTATAGTGGGGAATAGTAAGGCTATTTCTAGGTCGAATATTAGGAATAGTATGGCGATTAGGAAGAATCGAAAGGAGAATGGGAGTCGGGCTGAGTTTATGGGGTCAAATCCACATTCGTATGGAGTTTTCTTTTCTAGGTCTAGGTTTCGTCTTGGGAGGAAGTGTCCTATTATTAGAAGGACGGAGGCTAGTACGGTGGCTAAGGTTATGAATAGTATTAGATTCATGGGTTTTATTAATATAAAGGAGAAGTGGCAGAGTGGTTATGCGGTTGACTTGAAATCATTTGACGGGGGTTTAATTCCTTCCTTCTCTTATGAGCCTCACCAGTATATGCATACGTAGAGGAATAGTCATACTACGTCTACGAAGTGTCAGTACCAGGCTGCTGCTTCGAATCCGAAGTGGTGGTGTTTGGAGAAGTGGTGGTTGAGGAGGCGAAAGAAACATACAGCTAAGAAGGTTGAGCCGATGATTACGTGTAGCCCGTGAAATCCGGTGGCTACGAAGAAGGTAGATCCGTAAACTCTGTCTGCTATTGTGAAGGGTGCGTCTAGGTATTCTCACGCTTGGAGAGCGGTGAAGTAGATTCCGAGGGCTACTGTTAAGCCTAGGGCTTGGATGGCTTCTTTTCGATTTTTCTCTATAATGCTGTGATGTGCTCAGGTTATGGTGACTCCTGAGGAGAGTAATACTGCGGTTTTGAGTAGTGGTACTAGGAAAGGGTTTAGTGGGCTTATTCCGGTTGGGGGTCATGAGACTCCTATTTCTACTCTTGGGGCAAGTCTTCTGTGAAAGAATGCTCAGAAAAAAGCAAAGAAGAAACAGACTTCGGAGGTTATGAAGAGGATCATACCGTACCGTAGGCCTTTAATGACTATTAGGGTGTGGTGTCCTTGGAAGGTGGCTTCTCGTATGACATCTCGCCATCATCTTATGGAAGTTAAGGTTATAGTAAGCAGGCCTAGTATTACGAGGCTAAATCTGCCTGTGTGGAATCATACTACTGTTCCTGAGGTTAATATGAGGGCTCCGAAAGCGGCTGTTAGTGGTCAAGGGCTCTGGTCAACTAGGTGGAAGGGGTGTTGATGGGTCATATTTATATATTTTGGTCTAGATAAAAGTGGGATAAGGATGTAAAGACATAAGCTTGTATGCAGGCTACACCGACTTCAAGGATGAATAGTAGTATTAAGATTATTAGGGTTAAGGTTCTGATGACTGGGGATTTCATTAGTAGCCATGTTGCCGTAGAGAGTAGGAAGAGTAGTAGGTGTCCAGCGGTTAGGTTTGCTGCTAGTCGGAGACCTAGGGCTATTGGTTGGGCGAATAATCTTAAGGTTTCTATTCAGACCATTGCTGGGATTAGAGCGGGTGGGGTCCCTTGGGGGACTAGGTGGCTTAGCCGTCTGTTGAAGGCTAAGTAGAAGCCTAGGATTTTCACTCTCATTCATAGGGGAATGGCTAATCTGTAGGTAAATGAGGCGTGCCTGGATATTGTGAAGGCATAGGGAAATAAACCTATCAGATTAATAGATAGTATTACGAAGAATATAGCAGTTAGAATGGAGGTTCAGGGAGCGGTGTTTCGCTTCGTATTTTGAAATAGGAGCTTTATGGCTTCGAAGCGTATTAGTTCTCATAGATAAGATATTCGTCCTCTGAATTGGTTGGAGGAAAATATAGTGAGGAGTCAGCTTATTGCTAAGAAGCTGGATAAGAGGTGAATAGGGATTCAAGTGATTAGGTCTGGGGCAAATTGTCCGAATAGTCTGGTTATCATCGTCATTGATTTGTATGGGAGGGTTTGGAGATGTTATTTTCTTTTTGGTTTATTTCTCTCTTTCATTTTTGGTTAAAAAGTAAAAGTAGGACTAGAAATATGAGGGATCAGGCTATTGTGAAGTTGAATAAAAATCAGGCTAGGTCTAGTTGGGGCATTCCTTAAGGGGATGGATACCCATTTTCAGATCAAGAGGCTGAGGCTTTGTTTTAAGCTACTTAAGGATTCTTCTAGGTTTTGTGTGATTCAGTGTTCGAATGTGTTGAAGGGGACTGATTCTATTACTATTGGCATGAATCTGTGGTTAGCTCCACATATTTCGGAGCATTGACCGTAGAATAGACCAGTTCGGTTTAGTAGGAAAGAGGTTTGGTTGAGGCGTCCTGGGACGGCATCCATCTTTACTCCTAATGATGGTATGGCTCAGGAGTGTAGGACGTCTGCTGAGGAGACTAATACTCGGATTGGTTTTTGGTAAGGAAGAACGAGTCGGTTGTCCACTTCTAGTAGTCGTGGTTGTCCTCTAGGGAGGTCTTTGGTTGGTACCATGTAGGAGTCAAATTCTATTTCGTGGTAGTCTGTGTATTCGTAGCTTCAGTATCATTGGTGGCCTATAGCCTTTATAGTTAGGAAGGGTTTTTTGACCTCGTCCATGAGGTAGAGTAGTTGTAAGGAAGGGAAGGCTATGAAGATTAGTATTAGGGCGGGGACTATTGTTCAAATGGTTTCTAGTTCTTGGCCCTCCAGAAAGAATCGTTTGGTAAATGTAGAAGAGATGAGGGATAGGAGGCCATAGAATACTAGGATAGTTATTAAGGTTAAGATTATTAGAGTGTAGTCATGAAAGTATATTAGTTCTTCCATTAATGGGGAGGATGCATCTTGTAGTCCTAGCTGTGTTCAAGTTGCCATTTATGTTTGTAGAAGGTTGAAGTTTGTTAGGAGGTCTGTGTTGTGCCTTCGGGATAATGAAACCATTAGTGCAAGGCCGGCGCTGGCCTCGCACGCTGATAAGGTCAGAAGGAGGATGGAGAATTTTAGTGAGGAGAGGGATTTGTGTAGTTGTGCTCATGTTGATATTTTGAGAAATAAGGATATAAGGAGAAGCTCTAGACATAGGAGTAATGATAGGAGGTGAAGACGTTTTATGACTACACCTATTACTCCTAGAAAGAATAAGGAGAAAAGGATAGCAGTTAATATGTTCATTGGAAGATCTTAGGATTGAGACTAAGAATTTGAAGGTCGAAACTTCATGTTTATTAAACTAATCTTCTATTATTCTAGTTCTTGATGGGAAGGAAGGTTGTTGGGGTTTCCTCGAAAGTGTGGTGGGATGGAGGGAAGTATTCGTATTGTCATTCTAGTGAGGCTCTGACGAAAGAGGGGGCTGGGACTTCTCGTTGGGAAGCATAAGCCTCTCAGATTAAAAATAAGAATAGAATAGCCCCTACGAGGGATATTAAGGATCCTATTGAAGAAATAGTGTTTCAGGTGGTGTAGGCGTCTGGGTAGTCGGAGTAGCGTCGTGGCATTCCGGCTAAGCCAAGGAAGTGTTGTGGGAAGAAGGTTAGGTTTACTCCTATGAACATTATGAAGAACTGGACCTTTGATCATAAGGGGTGTAGTCCTGTTCCTGAAAATAGTGGAAATCAATGAGTAAACCCGGCGAATATTGCGAAGACTGCTCCCATGGATAGGACGTAGTGGAAGTGGGCTACTACGTAGTAGGTGTCATGGAGGATAACATCTATTGAGGAGTTGGCTAATACTATGCCGGTTAGCCCTCCGATGGTAAATAGGAATACGAATCCTAGTGCTCATAGGAGGGGGGTTTCTCATACTAACTTTGATCCTTGTAGGGTGGCCATTCAGCTGAATACCTTGATTCCGGTTGGTACGGCTATTATCATGGTGGCTGCTGTGAAGTAGGCACGTGTGTCTACATCCATGCCGACGGTGAACATATGGTGGGCTCATACTAAAAACCCTAAGATTCCTATTGCGACCATTGCGTATACCATTCCTAAGTAGCCAAAGGGTTCTTGCTTGCCTCTGTAGTGGGCGATTACGTGGGATATCATTCCGAAACCGGGTAGAATAAGAATGTATACTTCTGGGTGGCCAAAGAATCAGAAGAGATGTTGAAATAAGATGGGGTCTCCTCCTCCGGCTGGGTCGAAGAAAGTTGTTTTGATGTTTCGGTCAGTTAAAAGCATTGTGATTGCTCCTGCTAGGACAGGTAGTCTAAGTAGAAGAAGAAATGCCGTTATGAAAACAGACCACACGAATAGTGGTAGCCGGTCAAAAGTGACTCCTGGGGTTCGCATTTTTATGATTGTTGTTATAAATTTTATTGAGGCTAGTATTGAAGAAGCTCCGGCTAGGTGTAGGGAGAATATTGCTAGGTCGACTGACCCTCCAGCGTGGGCGATTTTTCTTGATAGTGGGGGATAAATGGTTCATCCTGTACCTACTCCTCTTTCTACTCCTGCTGAGGCTAGAAGTAAAATAAAAGAAGGAGGGACTAGTCAAAATCTCATGTTTTTCATTCGGGGGAAGGCCATGTCTGGGGCTCCTATCATTAAGGGTATAAGTCATTTTCCGAAACCTCCTATCATTATAGGCATTACCATAAAGAATATCATTACTAGGGCGTGAGCGGTGACGACTACTTTGTAGACTTGGTCGTCTTGTAATAGGGATCCTGGTTGAGCTAGTTCAGTGCGTATAATGACGCTCATGGCTGTGCCAACCATTCCTGCTCAGGCTCCAAAGATTAAGTAAAGCGTTCCGATGTCCTTGTGATTTGTAGAGAAGAGTCAGCGGTTTAAGTTCATGATTTTTAAAATATAAAAAATTGTAAGGTCCCCCCCTTGTAAAGATTTTTAGAAATACTTTTTGTGTGGGATTTTGAGCCTTGCGGAAGATTCTGTGGGATGGGATGGGGGTTTGGATTTGGGTTTTAGAGGTGAAATTTTGTGAAAATTTGATAAAAAATGTCCTTTTTGGGGATGGCCATTTAAAGGGATTTTCCGGTCCTTTCGTACTAGGAAGATCTTGAAGAAGATAGAAGCTGACCTGACTTGCGTCGGTCTGAACTCAGATCATGTAGGGCTTTAATAGACGAACAGTCTAACCGTTTAGAGCTTCTGCACCCTAAGGGGGCCCCAATCCAACATCGAGGTCGCAAGCCTCCTCGTCAATAAGGACTCTCAGAGGAGATAACGCTGTTATCCCTGCGGTAACTTTTTCCGAATACCAGTTCCTGGTTCTTTAAGTAGTTGATAATTAGTGAAGGGTTTTCTTCTATTTATTCTGGAGGATTTTTTTTCTCCACGGTTGCCCCAACCAAAACCTTTAGGTGATATCTAAGTAAATAGGAGTGTTCACTTAATGGTTAAAGCTCGACAGGGTCTTCTCGTCTTTCTGGTATATCTGTGCTTCTTCACACGGAAAGAAATTTTGAAGGGTGGGAGGAGAGACAGTTGAAAAAGGTTTCGCCGTTCATACAAGTCTCCATTTAAAAGACAAGTGATTATGCTACCTTTGCACGGTCAAGATACCGCGGCCGTTTAGCTTTAAGCCACTGGGCAGGCTGGACCCTTTAAATATTCAAAGAGCTATGTTTTTGGTAAACAGTCCTTTTTCTGTTTTGCCGAGTTCCTTTCCTCCTGGTTCTCCGATCTTTATTTCTCACGCCTGAGTTGGTAGGATGATATGGGGGAGCTTTCTTGTGCTTTGCTCTATTTGGTTGAAGAATTAGAGTGTCTTTGTGAGTTCGAGAGGAGTTTCTTTTTACTTATCTTAACATTGTTTTTTTCGGATACCTATAGCGAAGAGTAGATTTGGTAGCAGGGATTCCTGGGATAATAGATTTGAGCTTTAACGCTTTCTCTTTGGTTGGCAGCTTTTAGGCCTACTTTGGTTGTTTTCCCCTTTTTTTGATGACTTTGCTTACGCTGAGGGTTGTTTCCCTTTTGAGGGTAGAACTTGTCTTCTGTCCTCTGTTTTTACTGGAAAGTGATCTTTGTTTGTTGTAACGTTAGACTTGTTGTTTAGGTAAAAGGAGCTTATACTTCTTTTTCCGAATACCAGTTATCAGGTGGTGCGATTGGTGTTTTACCTCTAACTTTTCCTTTTTCTCTACTATTGCAACAGTAGAGGATTAGTTCTTTGGCAGGAGAAGTTAGCTCACGACCTTTCGGGTGTTCGAGTTTTTCTCGTGATTTTCTTGTTAAGCCATGATGCAAAAGGTATGGGATGCCTCCTTTTATGTTTTTTATTTTAATTATATTTCAAGCGTTCCCTTAAGGTACTTAGGTAATTGTTTGGTTTTGTCTTGCTAGTTTGTTTAGTTTTGGTAGAGTCTTGTTGAAACTTTTCTTTATATAAATAGGTAGAATGTTGGAATTAGTAGTAAGCCTCAGATGATTAAGGGGGTTAATATTCTTATTATTGGGAGCTGGGTTGATGGATTTGATCTCCGTGATGATAAGAGTCCTAAACTTTTTTGAGGAAATAGTGTGAGACTAGTGTTAAAAGTTACTCGTAGGTAGAAGTAAAGTCTTATTAGGCTTCCAGCGATGAAGAATGGGATTATGAGAAGTCTATTGTTTGAGGTGAAGACTGATAGTGGGATTAGCTTTTTTATGAAACCACCTAGAGGGGGGAGGCCTCCTAGGGATAGTAAGGCCAGAGTAAACAGAGCGGATTTTGTGGGTTTTCTTTTGATCTTTCTTAGGGATGAAAGTCTATAGAGTTTTCTAGTTTTACAAATACAGAAGATTAGGACTTTTTTAAGCAGGTAAAAGATAAATAAAAGTATGGCTGCTTTTTCGGAGAAGAATAAGGTGCAGGAGATTCATCCCATGTGGCCTATGGAGGAGTAAGCTAGTATCTTTCGCATTCTTATTTGATTTAGGCCTCCTCAGGCACCTATTAGTACGGATAGTAGAGAGCAGATAATTATTAATTCTGATAGGATTAAAGAGTTGAGATTAACAATGAGAAATAGTGGAGCTATCTTTTGTCAACAAGCTATAATGATTCCTTTGTTAAAAGTTAGTCCTCTAAGGACATCCGGGAACCAAAAATGACATGGAGCTAACCCTAGCTTTATTATTAAGGCTAAGGTTATAATGGAATGGACGAAGGGCTCCATGGTTTTGGTTATTTTTCAGGTTCCTAACGTTCATAGATTTAGTGTTGCGCCTTTTAGTAGTAGGGCTGCTCTAAAAGCTTGTACTAGAAAGTACTTAAGGGTGGCTTCATTTCCTCGTGATCAGGTGTTGAAATTAAGGATTGGGAGTAGGGAGAGTGTTCTTAATTCTAATCCTAATCATATGGGGAATCAGTGTTTTGATAGTATGACTAGGGAGGTTCCGAAAATGAGGGTGGATAATAGGAAGAGTACAACAGCGCGATTCATAGGGCTCAAGAGGAGTTTAACCTCTCTAGTCTGATTATCGGTCAGAGTTTCCGACTTGGAGTAAGCCCATTTATATAAAGATTAATACAGCCCAGATTTTCTTTTGGTTAAGACGATGATTGCTAGTGTCATTCTGAATATTCCTAGAGTTAGTGGGAGATAGTTCTTTCAGGTAAGGTGCATAAGTTGATCATATCGAAAACGTGGGTATGAAGCTCGTACTCAAAGGAACATAAAGACTAGTAAGATAGCCTTTAATGCAAATATTCCTGGAGCGATTATCGGGGTTTTTGATGTTGGACTGCTTCCCCCTAAGAATAGTAATGCGCTTAGGGTTTTCATAAAAATTATTTTTCTATATTCTGCTATGAAGAATAAGGCGAAGGGGCCTCCTGCGTATTCTACTTTGTAGCCGGATACAAGTTCTGATTCTCCTTCGGTTAGATCGAAAGGTGCTCGATTTGTCTCTGCTAAGGTGGAGACGAACCACATTATGGCTAGTGGGATGAGAGGAAAAAGAGACCAACAGTTTTCTTGAAGTTTTAGTGTGTCTAATAAAGAAAAGGAGCCTACCCATAGGAGGAGGGATAATAATATTAATCCTAGGCTTATTTCGTATGATATGGTTTGAGATACAGCTCGGATTCCTCCTAGAAGGGAGTACTTTGAGTTTGAGGCCCAACCGGATCCTAGTATTCTATAAACAGCTAAACTGGAAAGTCCTAGTATTAGTAATAAGGACAGGTTTATATTTATCAGAGGTTGAGGTATTGGGATTAGGGATCATAGGACTAGTGCAAGTATTAAGAATAGAAGGGGGGAGAAAAAGAATAGGTAGGGAGAGGCAGTAGATGGCTTTAAAGTTTCCTTAATGAATAACTTTAGAGCATCTGCAAAGGGCTGTAATAATCCGTAAGGGCCTACCACTTTGGGGCCCTTTCGAAATTGCATGTACCCTAGAACCTTACGTTCTACTAAGGTTAGAAAGGCAACGGCTAATAATATAGGTACTAGGAATATTAAGGAGTGTGTTAGGAATAAAATATAAAGCATAACCTCAGAGAAGAATTGAACTTCTTGGTAGGGGAGCTTAGGTCCCCAGCATTACCATTTTGCTACTGAGGCGTACGCTATCGTGGATAGTGGCCACGGTCTCTTGATTGGAAGTCAAGTATAATTCTATACTAATAGCGCGACGAAGAGTGGAGCTATAAATCCACATAAAGGGGTTTACAACCCCGCTCTTTTTCAGACATCTTGTCGAAGCTTTAGTTAATTTCATAACACTGGCCTGTCAGACCAGAATGGTAAGTGAAAGTCTTACAAGTTTCGTATTTAGTAGGGGGAAGGTTTTAACTTCCATTTTTGGAATATGAGTCCAAAAGCTTGTATTAGCTTACACTACGTGCTATTTATATAAATGTTTTCAAGGTATAGCTAAGTAGTAAGCGTCTCTTTTACACGGAGTATATCCCTGTGCAACTCAGGTTACTTTGAAAAAGGTTCTAGCCTTTCAGGCAACTTCTAGTTTGCAATTAGATATGTTTGACACCATAGAACCCAAAGACTATAGGGATCTCACCTATACTTTAAGCTTTGAAGGCTTAGAGTCTTTTAACTTAAGTCTTTGTGATTTTAGTTTAAGTTGAAAATTTCTGCCTTGCACGTAGAGGATCCAGAGATTCTGGGAATCACAGTTTAAGAAAGGAGTTGCACCTTTGATGGTAGGACCTAAGCCTAATGCATTAAACTTCTTTGCTACTTAAACCTGAGTTGAAAGGAATTTAACCTTCATCCTTTTGGTTAACGGCCAAATGCTATTTTTCAGCTTCAACTCATGAGGTGTAGTTTAAGGAAAAATAAGGGTCTTTGATTCCCTTGATGAAAGGTCACATCTTTCCGTCTCAGGTGCACAATGCTAACTTTGTGTCTGTTGTCCCCAAAACAACCGTTTTATTTTAAACTAGCTCCTGTTCTTAAATACCATTTATATAAATAGAAGTGTTCACTAAGAGTACTGTGACTACGTAACTGGAGCCGAGCCGGTATGGACCCCAGGCTTAAATACCATACCCCTGATGATGCATTATGGAGAAAAATATTAGGATTGAAGAAAGAGGAGAGTGATATAGAAGGAAAGAAGAGCTGACTAAATAGGTGAAGCAAATGATGAGGCAGTAAACTGCGAGACCGAATGTTAAAGAGGTAGAGAACTTAGAGGAGCATAACCTTATTCAGTACTACCATTGTTCAGGATTCTATCTAGTAAGGTAAATAAAAGTATAAAAAGAAGAGCATTACTGTGTCCAAGCAGCCGAGCGAAGTAGAAATAAAAAGAAAAAGATCAGGGAAGGGGGGTATGAGGGGGTTAGGATAGGAAAAAAGCTTTAAGAAGGAGTTAAACCTTCTCTCCTAGTTTACAAGACTAGCCGCTTTTCGTAAGCTTTTAAAGCCTGCTTCTTCTAAGGTTTTCACTTAGTTCTAGGGCTTGAAAAGCCCTTATTTTGAATAAACTAGAGGAGCTTTGTTCCAGGTAGCACCTTCCGGTACACCTACTGTGTTACGACTTTTCTCCTCTAGCGAGGAAAGTGACGGGCGATGTGTGCGCATTCTAGAGCTTACTTCACAGAATTTTTATATATTCTGTTACTGTTGAATCCTCTTTCGGTAGGTTTTTCATTTTTACTTCCTCTATTTTGTAAGTATGGTAGCTCATCAATCCCCTATTCATTGACTGCACCTTGATCTGACGTTGTGAGGTTGGTTCGTTTGGCTCACGCTCTTTTGAGGTGAGCTGGCGACGATGGTATACAAGCTGTTATTCTTGAATAGGTGAGGTGTCTTGAGGGTTATCAATTAGATGACAAGCTCCTCCAAGGAGATCTAGAAAACCGCCAAGTTCTTTAAGTTTTAGTTGGACCGTACTGCTCTGGTGATTTTTGTGATAAGGGAAAGGTATAGTAGGGTATCTAATCCTAGTTTATATCCTTTCTTATTGGGTGGGCTTCTTCATTGCTTTGAATGTGCTTTAGCTTGTTACTGCTGTTAATTTCCTTGTAGATGAGTCTGGTTGCCTTCCCTTCTTTACACCGGATTTTCCTAACTTGAAGGTAACGTATAACCGCGGCTGCTGGCACGGTATTGGCCTCTTCTGTTTGACCTGTCTACATCTTAATTTCTTAAATTGTGTAATGTTAAGCACTGCTGACCGCGGATTATTTTTAGCTTCTGTAATGTTACTTATTCTGGGCTCTTCTATTGGATGAATGAAGAGAAGGTCCGCTGGGATGCTTTTTTCTTGCATGTGGCAGACGGAGAAGAGATAGGAAAGAAACTAGAACCAAGCTTTCTATTAGAGAGGGGAGTTTAACCTCTGGTCTGGCATTTTCAACGCCAAGCTTTTACCTTAAGCTACTCTAATTTTATCGGAGGAGTAGCTTTTTCTCCAGTATAGACACTCCTGGGAACAGGAAAATGAATATAGAAAAATAGAGGATAGATGCTATTTGTCCTATTATTATGTAGGGTTCCTCTACTGGTTGTCTTCCAATTCAGGTGAGAATAATAAAGGTAGCTATTAGAGATCAGAATGTTATTTGGCTGGCGGGTCGGAAAGTAGAAGCTTGTTTAGCAGAGGTGTGGAGGATTGGTACTAAGAATCATACTAGTACGGCAGCTACTAAGGCTACTACACCCCCTAGCTTTTTAGGTATGGATCGTAGGATAGCGTAAGCAAAGAGGAAGTATCATTCAGGTTGAATATGTACTGGGGTTACTAGGGGGTTTGCTGGAATAAAGTTTTCAGGGTCTTTTAGAGCTGTGGGAGCTAGAAGTGCTAGTGATAAGATTCCCGTTAGCAAAACTAGGAATCCTACTAAGTCCTTAAATGAAAAGTAAGTGTGGAATGGGGCCTTGTCGAAATTTCTGTCCAATCCTGTTGGGTTTTTTGATCCGGTTTGATGGAGGAAAAGGAGATGAATAATAGAAAGGGCTGCAATTATGAATGGGAATAGGAAATGGAAAGTAAAGAAACGAGTTAAAGTTGCTTTGTCTACAGAGAAACCTCCTCATACTCACTGGACGAGTTCTGTTCCTATGTAAGGTATTGCTGATAGAAGGTTGGTTATAACTGTGGCTGCTCAGAAGGACATTTGTCCTCAGGGCAGTACGTAGCCTACGAAGGCAGTGATCATAGTTATTAAAAAAAGTATAACTCCTATTTTTCAGGTTTCTTGTTTTACATAAGATCCGTAATATATGCCTCGTCCTATGTGGCAATATAGACAAATAAAGAAAAATGAGGCTCTTTTCGCGTGTACTTTTCGTAGTAATCATCCATATTTTACGTCCCGACAAATATGGCTGACGGATGAAAATGCTAGGCTTATGTCTGCAGTGTAGTGCATGGCTAGAAAAATTCCCGTTACTAGTTGAACTATGAGACATAAGCCTAGCAGGGAGCCAAATTTTCATCATATGGATAGTTTGCTTGGAGAAGGAAGGTCTACAAGGGATCCTTTTATAATTCGGAATAGTGGGTGTCTCTTTCGTATTGGACCTGTCATTTATATAAATGGTATTTTATTTATTTCTTCTTTTACTACTTTTAGGGAGAACTTTAGTTTTTTATAGTCTTTCCCCGTATTATGCTGCTTTGGGTCTTGTTTTAACTTCATTATTTGGTTGTGTTATTTTAAGATGTTTAGGTTTATCTTTCCTAGCTTTGTTGTTGCTATTGATTTACATGGGGGGTATGATGGTGGTGTTTGTATATTCTAGTGCTTTATCTGCGGATCGGTATCCGGTTGTTAGGAATTTAGGTGAGGTTATTATTGTGTTCGTATTGTTGTCTGTCTGGGTGTATTTTATTTTTGAGGATTTTACTGAGTCGGGTTTAGCTGGAGAAGGTATTGTTTCTTTGAGAGATCTGAATAGATTGTCTGGTTTGTATGGTGTTGGCGGATTTTACCTATTGGTTGGTGGAGTTGCTCTTTTGGTAGTCCTTATAGTAGCTCTCGTGGTTTCCTGGGGCGTGGAGTCTTCGTCTTTACGGTCTATTTAGCTGCTTAGATGAGCAGTTTAAATGGAGAGTGAGACTATTGTTATTACTATGATTATGGTGACTGTTGATAATAGATATTGCTTTATGTAACCAGTTTGTGTTCTCTGGGTAAGCTTTGAGGCTGATTTTGCCGTTTTAAAAATTCCTTGCCCTCCTCTTAGCTCCCTCCAGCCTCGGTCTAGAGTTCGGGTTGTTCTTGATAGGGCTATGTTTTTCAGGGTTGCTATAAGACTAGGATGGGTGAGACGGTCGAAAAACCAGGTTTTTGTAAGGAAAGTCTTTGTTGTAGTTTTTCTCTTTTGCGAATATATAATTATTGTGGAAGCAATCGAAGCACCAATTAGTGTCACTGTTAAGGGTAGGGACTTTATTACTAAAAGAGGAATGATTGTAGGCAGTTCAAAACAGTAGGAAGAAAGAAATCATCCGAAAATGATGGCTCCAGCTCTCAGGCGTAATAAGGGGAAGTATAAGTTTTGGTTTTCTTCTTTTACTGGTTTTATAGAGGATTTTCTAGGGGTTTTTAGGAAGCAAAAAGAGATTATCCGGAAACTGTATCCTGCTGTTAGTAGTGTGGCTAAGATTGCTAGGAAGTATCTAACTAGGTTTCTTGGTGAAAGGACTATGGCTTCTAGTATTAGGTCCTTTGAGTAAAATCCTCTTAGAAAAGGTATTCCCATGAGGGCAATTCTTCCTAGGAATAGGCAGGCTGAGGTTACGGGTGCTGTTTTACTAGTTTTTGACATCTTTCGCAAGTCCTGTTCTTTTTTATATCTGTGAATTAAACTTCCGGAGCAAAGGAATAACATAGCCTTGAAAAACGCGTGGGTACATATATGAAATAGAGCCATTAGTGGTTGGTTTAAGCCTATAGCTACGACCATTAAGCCAAGTTGACTGGTGGTAGAGTAAGCTATGATCTTCTTTATGTCGTGTTGAAAAAATGCTGAGGTGGCTGCAAATATGGCAGTAAGACTTCCTATTATCAGGCATGCTGTTAAGAATCTTTTTGTAGGATTTATCATAGTGGTAGCTCGTATAAGTAAAAAGACGCCTGCAACGACCATTGTGGAGCTGTGGAGTAAAGCTGAAACTGGTGTTGGTCCTTCCATGGCTGCTGGGAGTCATGGATGGAGCCCAAATTGAGCTGACTTCCCTATGGCGGCAACTAAGCAAGCAAATAGGAGTATATTTGTTTGTAGTTCTGAAAGGTTTCTCGCATAAAAGCTTTTTAGGTTCCAGGTTCCTTTTCTGAAAAGAGCGATTCTTATGAGTAGAATTAGTCCGATGTCTCCTATCCGGTTGTAGATAACGGCCTGAAGGGCTGAGGTTTTAGCGTCTTGGCGGGTGAATCACCATCCTATGAGAAGAAAAGATAGGAATCCGACCCCCTCTCATCCTATAAAGAATAAGAATAAGTTTTTGGAAGAAGTTAGAACTATCATTTTGAGGAGGAATATTATTAGTAGTCGGAAAAATTTTGAATTGAGGGGGTCGGATTCCATGTAGTAGATAGAGAATTCTATGATGGATCAGGTGACAAATAGTGCTGTTGCTAGGAAGAATAGAAACCTGGCGTCTAGAGATAGAGAGGTGGAGAATTCTGGATTTCCACTTTTCAGTCAGGGTGATATGTTTCTTGTGGTAGTTTCTGGTTTTAGGTAGAATAGGATTAGCCTGATTAGGGATAGTGTTCTTAAGGTCTTTAGGGCTGTTAGGGATATTTTTCTTTCTGGTATTTTTCGTAGTGACCATGGAGTTTTCTTTCTGGTGAAGGAAGAGGAGATTATCAAGGTTAAAAATATGATGGTGGTGATGGAGGTTATTATGGTTGATGGGTTGATTGTCAT